CCATACCGATCGATCTAGCAATGATGGAATGGGTATTCTGTTTACTGAATCACATAAAATTTTAGCCAACTCTATCCATATATCATACGTATGAACGGAAGCAAGACAGAGAAATGGAGGGCATTTTTTACGCAAGTTCGAATTTGAGCCAGGTACAAATAGAAAGAAATTTAAATTGATAAAGCATTCCTGGGAAAAATTCCGTCACTTAGGTTGACGGAGTCTTTTATCGGTATCGGATAAGAAAATTGATCCAATTTCTACCCAATTCCTTTATTATGATATTACGATCGGGGTACAAAAAATAAAAAATAAATGAATTTGGGGTTCAATCTGCTCTCTATGAATGAGACAAAAACAGAAGAATCAGGAACAGCATATAGTTTAACTATTTTTAGCACAAACGCTCAAAAAGGAATTCGCAAATCTTTTTTTGTAGTATAATTTATAAAATACAATTGAATTGCGTACGTAATACTCATAGGAGTAATCTTTAGGAAGTACATACCGGCACATGCCGATATAGCTATCCATATATCGCATCTTTTCTCATAATTGAACTTGGTGCAACATAGGTCAAGTCGCACTCGATCAAAATCATAATCATAATGTCTATTTTATATTCATTCGGTATCCACGTATAAAAATTCCAGCTCTGTAGTTTACACTGTTCTGGGGTTTACATATGCACATATAATATTATAATTAATATTAATATTTAGAATATAATATATTAGAATATTATAATTGTAATTGATAATAATTAGTCGTAAATCAATTGGATTTTTCATCCATTAAGGGAATACAAATGGAGATACAAATTTCAGAACTGTTCCCTAATTCAAACTAAGAAAAGTAAGTAAAGTAAAAGCAAGAGTAAAGAGTAATAAGTAAATAGTTAATGAAGCTTAAGTTTTAAGTAAAGAGTTAATGATTATAATTTGCCCTGAATTTTACAGTCCGTGATGGGGCCGGAAATCTTTATAACTTTTCTATAGAAAAGTTAAAAGAAAAGTAAGCGACGCGTACACTCAATCGAAAAAAAGAATCTAAACAGGATCAAATAAAATAAAAAATAGGAATTATTCTTTTGGAAAAGGATAAGTACAATGAGATTCAAGATAAAAAAAAATAAGTATAAAAAAAAATATATAAATATAATAATATAGATATAGTATAGAATTAAGATTTTTATCTATTTTGTATGGAATTTGGCGACATGGCCAAGTGGTAAGGCGGGGGACTGCAAATCCTTTATCCCCAGTTCGAATCTGGGTGTCGCCTGATCAACAAAAAAAGACTTGGAAGTTTTTAATCCTGCTGATCGAACTTGACAAATTCTTGCCCCGCAAAAGCATAGGCAAGGGACTAGGTCTGTCGATATTTGATTTTGAGAACCCGTACTATCCTATAAAAGACTGTCATCTTTTTTAGAAGAATTTATAAAAATCTGGGTTCTGAGTGTGGCTCAAACAGGTACCAATAAATCTGAAGCAATCCAATCTTATTAATGGATTGGTTTGGGCTATTCAGAATTGAACCAAATAAAAGAAATAATGAGAATTCATTCTATTCTGGGCATCAGAACTATGAAAATAAGAAGTCGTAAATCTTGGTATTCAAGGATTCCTAAGAGACACTCCATTTTGGCTCCTAAGGTTAAAGATGTGGAAAGAACTGAGCGAGGATACTTTGTATCCAAACTCAGGATAGGTTCTGAGTGCTCAGAAATTAAATCAAAATGGTTATTCTTCTTTTCTTATTTTTTTTTCTTCTATTTCATTATCTATCTTATATATATATTATATATTTTTAATATAAATATTAATATAAATATATTTTTATATTTTATTATTATTATAATTATTATATTATTATTATTATTATTATTATATATTATATTAATATATATTATATTAATATTTCCAATTTTCCAATTCTTTAAATTTCAATAGAATCTATTGACTAAGAAATAAAGGACCTTTTTACGAGTGGATTCGTAAAATTGTTTCATCACTAGCCGTAAGTAAGAATCCTATTTTGACTCTGCACCATTGATTCCACTATAATTATGAATTAATAATGGAATAAATACTTCATTTCATAGAAATAAGGGACATCATTCACATGGATATAGTAAGTCTCGCTTGGGCTGCTTTAATGGTAGTGTTTACATTTTCTCTTTCACTTGTAGTATGGGGAAGGAGTGGGCTTTAGAGCTAGGAATATTAATATTACTAATTTAGTACTTTACTGAATAATATAATTCTATCAATTGTGATAGTTTTGCCAAAGCTGAAAAAAGAATACCTTGACTTAGTTTAGTTTATCTATATTCGTTTAATTATAAATAAAATATTATAATTTATAATTTAGATATATAATTTAGATAAGATATTTAATATTATTATTTATTATTTATTATATTAATATTATAAATATTTTATATTAATTATTTATTAATTAATAATATTTTATTTTATATATTATAATTATATAATTATATAATTTATTATTATATAATTTATATATATATATATATATATATATATATATTCTTTGTTATTATTTTTGTTATTATATTATTATTATAATTATAATAATTATATCATTAATTATATCATATATTTATATATATATTATATATTAATATTATTTTATATTATTTTATATATATTCTAATATATTATATATTATCTATAATATATTATATATTATCTAATAATATTATAATATATTATCTAACTAATTATTATCTAACTAATGATTTAATATATATTAGATATGTATATATATGGTGTATATATATATATATATATATATATATGATTATATGATGGTATATAGTATATGCACACACTATTCTTCCTACATTAATTCTTTCGATGGACTTCCGGATACATATACATAAGCATAAAAAGAGATATAAAAAATCAGGAATTCAAGCAGTTGGTCTTGCTATTATTTTTGATGGATCGAAATGCATACAAGTGGGTGTGGAGAAAAAATAAAAATATAGAATTAGAGTGCTATTTCATTTTGATGTATGTCTAATATATATTACTACTAAATAATTACTTAATTACTATTAGATATATATTATTATATACTATGTAGTATATTAGATATATATTATCTTATTTATTATATTAATTATATAATTATAATTATATTAATTATATATATATATATATATTTATTAGATATATATTATTATATATTTATATTAATTATATTTAACATTATAATTATATTCTTATATTTAAATAACATTAAAACATTAAATATATTAGTATTAATTATATATTGATATTATATTAAGATTTAATATTATAATTATATTTTATATTAAATTTAAATATTATTAAATATTAAATCTTATATTTTAATTTAATTATATTATTTATATATATGTATATATTATTTGATATATTATTTGATTTGATTGTCATTTGATTGTCAATTGATCCATATAAGAGAAAGCTTCTTTCTATATACAATACAACTCTATGTGCTAAGAATATGAAATATTCTACAAAACTCAATTTATAGTATAGTGTGGTAGAAAGAGCTATATATAGCTCTTTCTACCACACTATATCAGATACTTATGATTCCAGCCCCATCATTTCATTTAAGACTTAAATAGAATTTTAAACCCTTTCTTTTTCATTTCTTCAATCATTAATAAAAATGAAGAATTCAAGTTTCATTCAAATTAATCATTTTGGCTGATTGTTTTGACGTATATGATAAGTAAAAAAGCAGTAGGAACTAAAATGAACAGCGCAGTAGCAATAAACGCAAGAATATTGACTTCCATAATAGAATCTCTTTGTTTCACAATAATTCGGGATCTAATCCCATATAGATGATAAAGTGGATTCCTATTAGTTCAAAGATATGAATTGTATCTTGATGATACTAACCCAGATCAATATTATGAATAAAAATATCTGATCTATCAAATCGAGTTATCGTCGCGAATTGAATAGTATAACATAGGAAGATCTTTTATCCATACTCAATAATATAAATTAAACAGAAATAAATAAAAAAAAAAATAGGATTCTTTATTGTTATTGGATCAAAAATCCCATTTAATTTTCCCGCTTTTCCTTTTATATCACCTATTCTTAGTTCTTAAACACTTATCCAATTCTTATTCTTTTCAAATATACATAAATTTTTAAGGTATTAAGTATCTTCTATGGGTCATACAATATGCAATGCAAATACAAACACAGTAGTATAAATGAGATGTAAAAAATAAAAGGACGAAAAAAATCTAATATTACAACTGATTCCTTTAAAAAGGAGCATTGCTTGGTTGGTCTTTATATTTTATTAGTATCTTTCTTCTTTCCTTCTTGGATTGGAACTAGAACACACACATACATAAAAATTGCTATTTGGATGAGAATGAAATAGATTGTTTCCGATTAGTCATTGCAGATACACAAACAAAGTTTGTTCGGAACTAAAAAGTGTGGTTTCATCTGAACCCGAAACAGTACTCTGTCGAAATAATTATGTGAAATTCGTTGTGTATCGTACAATAAACGAAGACATTTTTTGTCTGTACTCTCGGTCAAAATATGAACACTCTATTCGATTTCGTTACCTGCCCTCCCTTTTCCGTTAAGGGGAGAGATGAATTGATCAATTCATCGGATTCTAGTTCGGGACTGACGGGGCTCGAACCCGCAGCTTCCGCCTTGACAGGGCGGTGCTCTGACCGATTGAACTACAATCCCAGCAATATGTATGGCATACATAGTCTTATGATTTCAGAGGAGCATTCTTTTTGTTGTATTGCAACAGAAACAGGAATTTTATATGGATATCCTATTCACATAGATATGGGCTTGCGTGAGAGTGTCACAGATTACTATAAATCTATGGTAATTTTCTTGTATTTACTGTATTGAGAATCTTAAATAATGGATAATCCATTCTTAAGACTTAAGAATGAAGAATTTAAATCGTTAGAAATATAA